ATTCTTTAAATATAAAAAATAGAATTTTTAACTAGACTTTTTTTCGTCAAACCTCTCAAAACACAATCGAATCTTAGGTAAGTACTTTATAAACATATGCATAAAAAGAACATATTCCATTTAGTTCCTTCATGCCTACTCTAACTAGTTATTTCGGTTTTTTACTAGTGGCTTTAACTATAACTTCCGTTCTATTTATAGGTCTGAACAAGATACGACTTATTTGAAATTAAGTGAATGAACAACTCAAAAAATCTTTCCGTCGGATTCTTTTATAACTGGCAATTGACATTTTTTGGTTATTGAGATTCCTGGGCAATTCCGATGAATATTTAGGGATAGATATTACCTTTAATTTCTTTTTTTTTTTTTCGATGAATTGAAATGATTGAAGTTTTTCTATTTGGAATCGTTTTAGGTCTAATTCCTATTACTTTGGCGGGATTATTTGTAACTGCATATTTACAATACAGACGTGGTGATCAGTTGGACTTTTGATTAAAAAAAATTGTTTATTAACCTCCCGTGGATTCGAGAAAGTGGGTCAATTTTATATTCTTGTTTATTTATTTCAATCTAATTATAATTTTATAATTAGAATTCAAACAAGAATGGAATCACGCTCTGTAGGATTTGAACCTACGACATCGGGTTTTGGAGACCCACGTTCTACCGAACTGAACTAAGAGCGCTTTCTTATCACAATAGATTTTTTTGTAACCTAAAACTCTATCTACGCCCTGTATGCGATTATATCGAGTGTCATAAAAAAACGAGAGATTCTATATGTCCAAATGTCCAATTTCAAAAAATTCCTCCTTACTTCTTAGAGTAAAAGTAATTAGGTAGGGATGACAGGATTTGAACCCGTGACATTTTGTACCCAAAACAAACGCGCTACCAAGCTGCGCTACATCCCTTTCAATTCAATTGGTTCCAATAGTCTAATTCTAAAGAATCCTTGTCTTGTTTTCCATATCCTTATTTTTTTACCATAAAATTACATGATTTATCTTGCCAGTCCATGTCTTGTTTTTGGTCTCATATGATATAAAGTATTTATATATTTATATTTATGTATCTGATGTATCTGAAAACCTGCCGTAAACTCAAAAAGGGGAAATACTTTTCGTGAATGCTCACTTCCACAGGAAGGGTATGCTATTCTTTTTTTATAAATCTCTTTTATCTACTGGCTATTTTTCCTTTTTTTTTTTTTATTTAACTTATGCATTTCGTTTACAAAACCAAGTAATCCTTGACTATCTATATATACATCTGCTCATAGATTAGATCTGTATTATCTTTAATAAAATGGAATTTAAGAAGGAGGGTTTTCAATGCGAGATCTAAAAACATATCTTTCCGTAGCACCGGTACTAAGTACTCTATGGTTTGGGTCTTTAGCCGGTCTATTAATAGAAATCAATCGCTTTTTCCCCGATGCGTTGACATTTCCTTTTTTTTCATTCTAGTTATTAACACGGTAAAGGGGTAATGAAGATTAGAGAAAGAAACCATTTTCTGTGACTAATACCCCCTTATTGTTATTTTTATCCTTCGAGTCTGAACTCAGGTTGTGGTGAAGTTGAATCTACTTTTCTTCTTTAATTGCCCTTTTATTTATAAATAAAAGGGCAATTAAAGAAGAAAAGGGGGGGATAAAAATAACAAGGTGGGTTTAGCATAAGAGTATTATACACCATACTTTTTAAAAATACTGTGAGTAGAAATATAGTTATAAACTTTTTGAATTTGATTACATATTATTTCTTAATTTATATACTCTTTATTATTATTATTACTCTATTGATTGCAATGAACTCGTTTTAATTGTATTTCGAGTTAGCAACATCCATATTTTTTATTTCCTTTCTTCTTCACTTTGGGTCGAAAAAAAATTGTTTGAATTAAAAATCCCAAAAATAAAAAGGAGGTTCATGGCTAAGGAGAAAGATGTCCGAGTAAAAGTTATTTTGGAATGTAATAGTTGTGTTCGAAAGAGTGTTAATAAGGAATCAAGGGGCGTTTCCAGATATATTACTCAAAAGAATCGACACAATACACCTAATCGATTAGAATTTAGAAAATTCTGTCCCTATTGTTACAAACATACAATTCATGGAGAGATAAAGAAATAAAAAAGATCGAACCGAACGTCTGGCTATCCTCCTTTTAATTCAATGAAGGGGACAAAACTTTTTTCATTATAATTATATATTATTTACTATTTTTTTTATTATTTTATAATTTTATAAATTATTTTATTATATATATAAATAAATAATATTTATAAAAAAAATATAAAGATAAATAAACAAACCTAATCCTATTTCGGCTGGACCTAAAAAAATTTTTAATACGAAGTAGGATTTTTAGTATAAGGCAGAAATTAAACAAACTATGGATAAATCCAAGCGACCCTTTATTAAATCCAAGCGACCCTTTATTAAATCCAAGCGATCTTTTCGTAGGCGTTTGCCCCCGATCCAACCGGGGG